TAATTATGAAACGTAATACTATGTTTTTTTCTTGATATTTCCTTATATTTATTTCTTTGTATTTGATATTTAGAAATATCAATTTCTTATAGAGATTATATGTATTTATATAATGTTATATAATGTATAAATAATGAAATGAAATAAGATAATGAAATATTATCAATAAAATAATATCAAACATAACATAGTAATTATCAAAACCGATAAATTTTTTTTGGTAAAAAATGTCTAGGGATTTCTAGCATATTGGAAGTTTTCTTTTCATTAAAATCCAGGTAAAGGATCGTTGCTTCTATTTATTTTATACAAATACGAATACGTAAACACAATCTAATGCGTTGAACGATTATATTTTCTTTCTTTTTCTTGTCCTGGATTTGACACATACTGAACTGATTAGATCCATTGGAATGAATTATTGTTTTTATTTTCTGGTACCTATGTATTTACATGAATATGTGGTAATGCTTTCATTTCATTTATATGAAAAACCAATGGTCTGTTCAGTCTATAAACAAGTACTAATGAGGAAATGAAAACTATACTAAACTAAAATAGAATGTCTATACAAAAATAGACAAATAGAATGTATTAGGGCTATACGGACTCGAACCGTAGACCTTCTCGGTAAAACAGATCAAACTGATTATTATCGAAATGATTCGAACTGTTTCAAAGACCCAACATGCATTTTGTTGCATTGGGCTCTTTCATCAACTGATGTAAAGATCAGTTAGTCCACCATATTTTTTCTTTACAGGAAAATAATGAGCTGGCTCCATGTGCTCTGATTCATTATTTGTATTCAGATCTAGTAGCAATACCAAAGTGTTTCAAAGAAGGGTTGCCTTGACTTAGGTCTGCCTTCGGCTTAGATCAACCTAAGTTAAATGGAGTCTCTATCGTTCCGCTGCAAGAGTAGAATATGAGACTTCATACACCTTCAAGTTCATAAGACGAAAAGAGGTTTTTTTGAAGCCCTTATACTCATAATGCCTAGCATTGAATGGGCTGGGTATTTACCTTATCAACTATCAAATCAATGACGGGTTCTATTTGATTTGGCACCTAAATTCGCACCAAAATCGGACCGAACCAAATATTTGTCAGGCTATTGTTCTCTTGTTCTCTCGAATCTATGGAGTAAGACATTGATTTTTCAATAAGATCAATTATGTTCATTGCATAATAAGCTCCCTTGAAAAGCATTGGCGCACGTGTAAACGAGGTGCTCTACCTAACTGAGCTATAGCCCTTGTCATAGATATCTTAACATATAGAGAATCTCTTGTCAAGATGGATATTCCCTAATCCCACATGATAACTCTCTGATCCGTTTACTGTTAACAGATTGGTATTGCTTAGAAACAATATTCTATCCATAATCCCCGAGGTGGTGGGTCTTCTTTTGCGGTGATAAATTACCTACTTAACTCAGTGGTTAGAGTATTGCTTTCATACGGCAGGAGTCATTGGTTCAAATCCAATAGTAGGTAGAACTTATTAGATACTATTGCATTGACTCCGGTATCTAATAAGTTTTTCTACCCATCTTCTTTTTTTCGTTGTATCGGATTAGACTTGAATTGTCTTCAATTGGCAGAATATAAATGTGGTGTATAATAAAGAACTTCTAAAAAACTTCTTTTTATTATTTTGATGTATTGACTTGACTAGTAGGAAATAACATTGACAGCCTCTACTCGTGTCCTAGCTCGTCTGAGAGCTAGATTCGCTTCAATCACTTGTCTCTTACCCTCAGCTCTACTCAAGTTAGCTTCAGCTATTTCAAGAGCTTGTTGAGCTTCTTGCGGATCAATGTCAGTACTCATCTCCGCATCATTTCCTAAAATGGTGATCTCATTATTCCCTATTCTAGCAAAACCACCCATCAGAGCCACCGTTAACCATTGGTCGTTGAGGCGTATTCTCAAAAGACCTATATCTACAGCCGTGGCAATAGGGGCGTGGTTTGGTAATACACCAATTTGGCCGCTATTTGTAGATAAAATGATTTCTTTCACTTCTGAATCCCAAATAATTCGATTAGGAGTCAGTACACAAAGATTTAAGGTCATTTCTTCAATTTGCTCTCCACTTCTAAGTTCATAGCTTTCGCGGTAGCTTCATCGATGTTACCCACCAAATAAAAGGCCTGCTCGGGCAGACCGTCTAATTCTCCGGAAAGGATCAGTTGAAACCCCCTAATTGTTTCTGCAAGACCAACATATTTTCCTGGAGAACCAGTAAATACTTCTGCCACGAAGAAGGGTTGTGATAAGAAACGCTCAATTTTTCGTGCTCTTGCTACAGTTAAACGATCCTCCTCGGATAATTCATCCAATCCAAGAATAGCTATAATGTCCTGAAGTTCTTTGTAACGTTGTGAAGTTTGCTTAACTCTTTGCGCAGTTTCATAATGTTCCTCGCCAACGATCCGAGGTTGTAACATAGTTGACGTTGAATCTAAAGGATCTACTGCTGGATAAATACCTTT